TTGAATCCACCTCTATGGTCCCATATTTAGTAATTCCTGAACTACTTCTTCTGTATCGGGGATCGTCGAAATAAGCAAGAATACTATTTCTACGTAAAATCCCATTTATGGGTATTTCAATCGAGATACCAGAACGGAGCATTAGTTCTTTCTCCCGTTCTTGATCATATTGGAATGGGATGATGAATCTATTTCTTCGCCTTTTCGCCAATAAATCAGAATTCTCGTGGAGAATGGCAGGATATAGGAAATTCCAATGACCATTAGATATGATTCGATCAGGTCCTGAATAATCAAGAATCCCCTGCCCTTTTTTACTGGAAGGATCCGAACTAAACAATTTGTGTCTCACTCGATCATTAGTCACTGAGAGGTCAGAAATAGATCTCCGTTCGACAGAAAGAGAATGAACATTCATTTGATCTTGATCCTTGTGGAGCGAAAAAGTGACTATACTGGATCTGCACGGACCTCCTGATAATATCCATAAATGACTTGTTTTTGGTAAGAGATGAACATTACCATATCTATATTCAGGCGCATGGTACACATCGGTACTCCAGTGCATTTCTCCCTCTGAGTCAGAATAAATATGTTTTCGAACCCTCTCTTTAAAATTGAAAGTGGATGTTCCAGCGCGAATCTCAGCAATCACTTGTTCTGATTCTACATATTGATCGTTTTGAACTAAAAGAAAACTTTTTTGTGGAATATTCACATTATGTAGAATATCCTGACTCTCAATAGTTACATACAGGTCTATATAACATAGAAAAGCAGGATGTCCATGACGTGTACGTGTGGGATGAACCAAATCCTCATTGAATTTTATTTTTCCATTAGAAGGAGCTCGTACATGTTCTGCAGTACCACCTGTAAATACTCCACCGGTATGAAAAGTTCTTAATGTTAGTTGAGTCCCTGGTTCCCCAATTGATTGACCTGCAATAATACCTACTGCTTCTCCCAATTCGACCAGGTCGCCATGAGTGGGACTCCGACCATAACATAATCTACAGATCCAAGATGTACTCCTGCAAATAAAGGGGGTTCGAATATATATTGATTGTGCTCGAAAGGTTATGAATCGATTGACAAGTCCAATACCAATATCTTGATTTCGAGTGGCAATGCATCGTAGACCCATATATATATCGTCTGCTAATACACGACCAATTAGTGTTTGGATCCAAATTTTTTCCGTCATCCCATTTCGAGGACTCACGGAAATACCTCGGATAGTGCCACAATCTGTTCTACGCACAACAATGTGTTGAACTACTTCAACAAGTCTACGCGTGAGGTATCCAGCATCTGATGTTCGTACAGCAGTATCCACAACTCCTTTGCGGGCTCCGTAGCAGGAAATTATATATTCCGTTAAAGAGAGTCCTTCGCGTAAATTGCTTTGAATGGGTAAATCAATCATTTGTCCTTGGGGGTCCGACATTAATCCTCTCATACCTACTAATTGGTGTACCTGAGATGCATTTCCTCTAGCTCCCGAAAAGGACATTATATGGACTGGATTAGAAGGATCAGTCATCCTAAAATTAGGATGCATTTCTTGTCTCAAATATTCACTTGTAGCATACCATATCTCAATGGATTGACGCAATTTTTCTACCGCGTGTACATTCCCATAATGATGGTGCTTTTCTAAAATCAAACTTTGTTGTTCAGCATCTTGGACTAGCCATCCCTTCGAAGGTATTGTTAAAAGATCATCAATTCCTAATGAAATGGATGTAGCAGTGGCTTGCTGGAAACCCAGAGTCTTTACTTGATCCAGGATGTGCGATGTATATGCCATTCCGAAGTGATCTATTAATCTGCTAATAAGTCGTTTCATGGCAGTTGCATCTATCACTTTATTGTGAAAAACCAGATCGGCCCGTTCTGCCATAAGTACCTCCATATTCCGCTGAGTAGGATTCGACAATGGGTTTGAGTCAGTGATTTGAAGACTTCCTTTCCTCGATCTTGATTCACGTAGAAATTCAGGAATTATGATACCGGTTGAGCCGTAGAGAACCGAATTCCCACGGTATCACATAATTACTTAGCTTAGGTATCGTATGAGTAGGCCCGACAAAACCCTTGTATGGCTTCTTCTATTTCTCGATAAAAAGAAATATGACCGACAGTTGTTCGAATGTATATACAAAGGATTTCTTTTTTTACACTTCTTACTATTAGATAGTGCCCATAAATCTCATGATAGGTACCCAAAGATTCATATTGAACTTCGATGGGAACTTCTCTTGAGGCAATGACACGTTGATCGAGTCGCCACCGGAGCCACAAAGGACTATCTAAATTGATTCGTTTCTGCCGATAAGCTCCAAGTGCATCATAGGAACTACAAAAATAGGGTTCTTTCTCTTTCGTATACTTATTATCGTCAACCGTTTCATTTTGATAGTTTCTTCGATTACATGGATTATACCTATTTGAACAAATACCTCGACGATTCCCGATCGTTAATATATAGAGTCCA